TTTATAGTTCAATTTCTTTTTTATGAAGTAATAACATAAGAAAAATACAGATATATCTATACAAACCCTTATTAAGTCAGACCATAAAAAGTTGTTATTTTTCATAGTTTCTCTTTTTTTTTTTTGATTTTTTTTTGAAAAAAAAAATATATATATTATATATTAAATAAAAATTAAATAAAAAAATTGAATTCTCAATTCTCAATTCTATATAACATTAAGGTTAAGGTAAGGGTAGAAATAATTTTTTTAGGATTGAGATTGCTTCTTTTATCTTTTAAATATTAAATTTAAATAAAATAAGTCCATAAAATCACAAAATTACACTATATTGTTAGAACAAAAAAAAAAGGCCCAGCCGGGTATGAACTAGGCCGGGCCTTTAAAATAAAAGAATAACTTTTCTTTAGAATCTAATCAAATTAACAAATTAATAAGTATTAATATACTATTTTTTTTGAATCGAATTCATATGGAATAAATAAAAAAATAGAATTAGAAAAACGGATGATAATAGTTGTAAATTATCTATTTATATAGTTTATATATGTGATTATGTGATAATACAATAAAAAATAAAGAGTTTGTTAAATCTTTCGGTTTTTATTGTGTAATGTAAGAAATGAATTTTATTTTTTAAATTGGGAGAGATGGCTGAGTGGACTAAAGCGTCGGATTGCTAATCCGTTGTACGAGTTTTTCGTACCGAGGGTTCGAATCCCTCTCTTTCCGTTGAAGTTTATTATTAAGTATTTGATTTCTATTTATTTTTTTTATCAAAACGATTTGATAAGTTCAAAAAAAAATGTGTATAAACACCTAATAACATTGAAAAATCAAGCAAGGAAAACAAAAACTCTTCTTTCTTTTTTATTCTTCACGTCCAGGATTACGTCCTGGATCATTTGATAGAAATCCGAAGATGAAGAGAGAAACAAAGAAAATCACTACTGTGTAAACAAAGAGTTTTAAAGTAAGCATTACACAATCTCCAAGATTAAAAAAAAAGAAAATAGATTCTCCATTTTTTTATACTACATATCCTATTTTTAAAACAAAAAAATGAAGTGGTTTATTTTATGAAATGAAAAAGAAACGAAGGAATCTGGACAAATTCATTTTGAATTAAGATTCAAAGTCGAACATTTTATTACCTAAAATTTTTTTATACATAAATCTCTAATTTCTTATAATTAGAGTTGACTCCACTTCAAATTCTAATAGGATTTTTAAATTGAAAAAAAATGTGATAATTATAATTAAGAAATGAAAAATGAAATAAGGTAATGTATATATTTTTTTAATTTACATAAGAATTTCAATGTTTGAATCGTTGGTTTCATTCTCGAATACTTATCTGATGAGATCCTTTTTTTTATTTATTCTCGAATAATCATCAATTTTTTATAGGATAGTCTTCAAGATTTCATCGAAAACTGACAGCAGCTTGCCAAACAAAGGCTAAGAGAAGAAAGAGCACAGGAATGACTGGCATAAAATCTACGATTGGACTCAAAAAAGCATAGGCTTCTGGCAATTTTGCCGAGAACAAAATACTTGAAGAAAGGGTAGAGTTAAAACAGATACAGATCAAACTAAAGATATTAAGCATAAGAAACATTTTTATCTTGAAGATAATTTGATTTTTGTTTTGATTTGAGTAAATGAATCTATTCTATATATAATATATTACAACGAATATTATGATTTAATTGATTTAATATTTGAGTTTAGATTCTAAATTGTATTTAGAAGTTTGCAATAAATAATTTATTAATTCATTAGAATCTAATCTAATCTAAATGGATACGTAATTTATTTTAATATATTATATCAAATATGATTATGTTTCATAAAAGAAATAGGTTATTTTGAATCATTTTATTTTGAATAATAAGATAAATCGATTGAATTTTAAATTTGAAAAGAAAAGAAATAAAGAAGATTAATGAAAGTATACTAATGTGAAATTTCATATTTTCATCAATTCATCAATAAAAATAGATATATATAAATAAAATATAAATATTATTATAATAAATTATAATAAATAGAAAATAATATATATATATTATTATATTATATATATATATTAAAATTATATATTAAAGTTATCTATTAATTATTAATTAAAGAATTCTATAAGATTTGATAAGATTTGATAATAAGATTAATTATATCTTTTTTTTTATTTGATTTGAAAAAAAAAAAGAGAATCAATAAATATCCGTTAAGAATAATAAAATGAATATGAATTCATTAAATAATGATTAAAGAAATATTGATAAAGAAATAAAAATTTGACTAAAAATAAAAAAAAAATAAATAAAAAGGTAAAAATGAAGTTATAAAAAAATTCTTATTTTTTTTGACTCACTTAATCTAAAATCTTTGAATTCTAAAACCAAAAGAGAACAGATAATAGAAGAAATCATACTTTCATCAAAATATCTTAATTCAATTAGATAGAATGATCAATAAATTAAATTGGAAATTTTATTGGATTTGATATTTGGAATAAAATAAATAGAATCTATTCTGTATATATATATTGATATTGGCGTGAATTGACGCACAACCTAAAACAATAATATTTTTGATTCGTGTTGAATGGAAATAGAAATGGGGCGTAGCCAAGCGGTAAGGCAACGGGTTTTGGTCCCGCTATTCGGAGGTTCGAATCCTTCCGTCCCAGAGTATACTAATTTGAATTCTTTATGATTATGATTTCTGAATTCAAAATACGAAGTTAGTTTCACTCATATTAATCAATTAAATTAATTACATTAGAAATGAACCATTATCAATCAAGTATATAATAAAAAGAATACAAATTAAGTCAGATTTAAGACTACGATCAAAAGATGAAACTCGAGTATAAAATATTTATTCATTTCCGATTCTATTAATCAATAAGTTGAAAAACTTCGTAAATATATATACTCTATAAATAGAAATAAAAAAGATCCAATTCAATCAAATAAAATTTGAAATAAAAAATCAAATATCAAATAAAGAATGATTCAATGAACCCTTTTTGATTCTTTAACAATTCTAAACAATTTATATTGACAACAAGTTATCAAACAAATATAATCCAAACGTAGATAAATATATCTATGAATCCTTTTTTTCATAGGATTTTTTTTTTCATTTTAAAATAAAATGAAAACATTCAAATTCTAATCTTAATAATATTAAGAATGATGTATTTATTGGATTTGTTTTGATACAATCCATTCACATTGTATCTACATAGAAGATATAATAATTCTTATTAGTTAATTATTATTTTTCGTTAATATATAAATTGAATGTATAATATGAATAATGAAATAATATAAAGAAATAAAAAAAAAAGATTAAAATATTTAAAAGATAATTATTAAATTATTAAAAATATAATTATAATTAAGGGTTGCTAACTCAATGGTAGAGTACTCGGCTTTTAAGTGCGGCTAGTGTCTTTTACACATTTGTATGAAGTCAAAAATTCGTCAATACCTATCGGTAAGGTTTGCAAGACCACGACTGATCCTGAAAGGAATGAATGGAAAAAATAGCATGTCGTATTAATATTAATGGGCAATTCTAAGAATATGAATATTTCATTCTTACCGAATTGATCCAAAACCTTTTTTGAATTAAAAAATAAAAAAAAAATGAGTTCAAAATTTGGTCGAGCACATACATGGATAGAATCTTATGATTCTACTCTTTTAGTGTATTACATGAAAAAAAAAGAAACGAGCTTCTTTTCATAATTTGAGAATGATTTCCCGATCTAATTATACGTTAAAAATATATTAGTATCTGATACGGGAAAAGATTTTCCCATGAATTATCTATTTTTTTTTTTAATGAGTCCTAACTATTAGCTATTCTCCATTATAGAATAGAAATCAATGTGTAGAAGAAGCAGTATATTGATAAAGAGATTTTTTCCAAAATCAAAAGAGCGATTGCGTTTCAAAAAATAAAGGATTTCTAATCCCTTTTTCATTCCTATTTCTAATATAATATAATCAATATCCAAAATGATATGGAAAACGAAAGGATGAGAATCTTTTACTTAGTCTACTTTTTTTTTCCGAGGTATTTATTATAATTTTTTTTATTATAACTAGAATAAAATACCTTGTTTTAACTATATCGCACTATGTATCATTTGATAACACACAAAAAGAAATCCATTACTACTTTTATTTTTGTTTACGTTTTCCATTCAAATGGAAGAATTTAAAAAATATTTAAAATATTTAGAATTACATAGATCTTGGAAATATAACTTCCTATACCCACTTCTTTTTCGGGAGTATATTTATGCACTTGCTCACGATCACGGTTTCAATAAATTTATTTTTTTTGATAATGTAGGTTATCAAAAAAAATATAGTTTCTTAGTTGTAAAACGTTTAATTCTTCGAATGTATCAACAGAATCACTTGTGGATTCTTTCTAATAATTCAAATCCAATTTTATTGTTTGGACACAACAAGAATTATTATTCTCAAATGATGTCAGAGGGATTTGCGGTCGTTTTGGAAATTCCATTTTCCCTACGGTTTTTAGATTCTTTAGAAAATAAAAAAAAATCTTATACTTATAATTTACAATCAATTCATTCGATATTTCCTTTTTTAGAGGACAACTTCTCACATTTAAATTATGTATCAGATGTATTAATACCTTATCCCATTCATCCGGAAATATTGGTTCAAATCCTTCGTGACTGGTTGAAAGATGCCTCCTCTTTGCATTTATTACGACTTGTTCTTCATCAGTATTCAAATTTTAATAGTCTTATTACCTCCAATAAATCGATTTCTAGTTTTTCAAAACATAATCTAAGATTCTTCTTTTTCCTATATAATTCTTATGTATGTGAATGCGAATCTATTTTGAAATTTCTACGTAACCAATCTTCTCATTTACGGTCAAAATCCTATGGTATCTTTATTGAGCGAATAAATTTCTATCAGAAAATAGAACATCTTGTA